GAGGTCGACATCCATTATGCGGCATAGGTGTTACATCGCGTATACAACTTAACCGTACACCACTTTTAGCAATGGCTCGTAATGCGGCATCTCTTCCGCTACCAGCCCCTTTTACCATAACTTCTGCTCGTTGCAAACCCACTGTACGAATAGCATCTACTGCTGTTCTTTGACCGGCATAGGGTGATGCTTTTCTTGAGCTTTTGAATCCACAAGTACCTGCGGAGGACCAGAAAACCACCCGACCTTGCGGGTCTGTAACAGTTATAATGGTATTGTTGAAACTGGCTTGAACATGAATAACCCCTTTTGTTATTCTACGTGCACTCTTCCGTAAACTAAAACGGGCATTCCTACGCAAACCAATACGCACTTTCTTACGTGAACCTATTTTTGGTATAGCTTTTGTCATATTTTATTATCTCATACATAAATATGAGTTAGAAATAACAAAAAGAAAAAAAGATACAAAGATATCCGTTTCGAGGTAAAATATATCCTTTACTTTCATTTTTGATTGGGAGTTTGGACATTTCTGTGGGTACTTTTTTTTACTTTTTAGAAAGGAAAGCTCCTTTTTTGAAAGATTACCCCTGTCTTTGTTTATGCTTCGGATTGGAACAAATGACTCTAATTCGCCCACGCCTACGAATCAGTCGACACTTTGTACAAATTTTACGAACGGAAGCTCTTATTTTCATATTTAGGTATTCCTTTCTTAAACGATGAATCTACTCTTTGGGAAAAAATAAGCCTCTTGACTTAAATTGTGAAATTTGTAATTTATTTTCCTAGAAAAAACAAATCCTTTCAATCTTTGGTATCCTTCAAATCTTCAGTATCTTTCGAGTCTTCGGTACGTTTCGAATCCTTATGGGGAAGTCTATAAATTATACGCCCCTTGCTTGAATCATAACGACTTACTTCAATTTTGACCCTATCCCCCATCAGTATTCGTATAGAACTAGACCGGATTTTTCCTGAAATATAGCCCAGGATGATGGTGTCATTCTCTAAGCGAACTCGGAACATTCCGTTGGGTAGGGCTTCCGTAACTAAACCTTCGAAAGTAACTTTTGCTTCTCTCGGGTTTTTTTTTTCTCTCCTATTTTTTTTTTCTGTCATATTTTTTTCTCCTATTTTTCTATTTGGATTTTCAAAATAGGAAGTTCGAGATAGAATTCGGGTACTATAGGCGGGGCCTTTACCATATATAACATAAAACTTCTCCCCCAATTCTGTTTAGTCGAGCTTCTCGATCTGTCATTATACCTTGAGAAGTAGAAAGAATAGCAATTCCCATTCCGCCCAAAACCTTAGGAATTCCTTGATAGTTAGCATAAATTCGTAAGCTTGGTCGGCTGATACGCTTTAAAAAGGTTCTAGTTCTATATATTCCCTTTCTATTCTTTCTCTTTTGATGCCGCAAAGTTGAAACCAAGAAATATCTGCTACTTTCTTGATGTTTCCGAACACTTTCAATAAAACCTTCTCGTAGAAGTATTTTAACAATGTTTTCGGTAATATTTGTAGATACTACTCGAACAGTTCCTTTTTTACTCATGTCTGCGTTTCTTATAGAGGTTAGTAAATCAGCAATAGTGTCCTTGCCCATAAGACTCTAATTCTAGGTTCCTCCTAATTTTTAGATAATCAACATGTTTTCCTTTTTCTTTTAATTTTGGATTTTAAATAAAACATATACGTAAAACACAATCTACTAATTTTTTCTTTGATCTATATCTCGTCTACTAGTATTTATAATACTTCAGGAGCTAATGAAACTATTTTAGTAAAATTCAATTCTCTCAGTTCCTCAGCAATCGCGCCAAAAACTCGAGTTCCTTTTGGATTTCCTTTTTGATCAATGATAACTGCTGCATTGTCATCATAGCGTATTATTATACCGTCTTCACATTTGAATTCTTTACATGTACGTACAATTACAGCTCGAATTACTTCGGATCTTTCTAGAGGCATTTGGGGCACTGCGTCTTTGATTACAGCAACAATAATATCACCAATACGAGCATATCGCTGATTACCAGCAGCTCCTATGACTCGAATACACATCAATTTTCGAGCTCCACTGTTATCCGCTACATTTAAAAGGGTCTGAGGTTGAATCATATTATTTGGATTTCAATTTGTTATTTCACTGCAAAGGAAAGAAATATTGTCTTTCCAGAAGGAAAAAACTGGTGTTTTTTATCTTCAATACTCTTTTTGGGGGTTCTATATCTCTAATCTAATAAATTGGCTTCGTATGGGCATTTTACTGGCAGCTATGGAGATAGCTGCTCTAGCTACAGTTTCAGATACTCCGCTCATTTCATAAAGTATTCGTCCTGGTTTAACAACGGCTACCCAATATTCCGGGGATCCCTTTCCCGAGCCCATACGCGTTTCTGTGGGTCTTAGTGTAACCGGTTTGTCGGGAAATATACGTACCCATAGTTTTCCACCACGACGTGCATATCGTGTCATTGCTCTTCGTCCTGCTTCTATCTGTCTCGCTGTAATCCAAGCGGGTTCAAGTACTTGAAGAGCATATCTACCAAAACAAATACGATTGCCTCGGCAGGATTTTCCCTTCATTCTTCCTCTATGTTGTTTACGAAATCTAGTTCTTTTGGGGTTATAGTCGATGGTTCTTTTTTAGTTCCATCTCTACTGCAAAACTGGACATGAGAGTTTCTTCTCATCCAGCTCCTCGCGAATGAAATGAGAAAGCGTGCAAATTTTTTGAATTCCATAATATTCAAAAATATTACGGATAGATACACATCAATATATATATAGAATAGTTTTTTTTTTTGAATTTCTTAAAATATAAAAATATTTAGTCAAGAAAGAAGATATAGAATATATCCAAATTCTCTATTTGTAGATAATGTAATCTTTTCCAATATAAGGTAAAGTATTCTAATCCAATAAAGATTTCGCGGGCGAATATTTACTCTTTCTTGTCTTATTTGTTAATTTATAACCTTACCAAATAAAGCAATTTTTTGGTTTGTTCCGCCATCCCACCCAATGAAGTATTAGGATTCTTTTCAATAAAATCAATCCTATGCAGTCATAGGTTTTGTCGTTCCCACAGCTTCTCCTTTAATGGTTAGGTTTGAATCCTGCAATGGAGCTTCCAAACTTTCCGAGTTAATTTTCTCAGTTTTATTAACCCGGGCTGCTCTTTATTATTGCTTAAAATTTTTGTTTTTTGTTTCACAAAATTACGATTTTTAATTGTCTCTTATTTTTATTATTTTATTATATTGATGCTTTATCACATTGCCTTTTATGATGTAATTCATAGACCATACATATTGGAATCTTATATCTTTCTTATTCTTCTTCCTTCTATCTATCATCCCTCCTTTTATCCACATCCCTTTAGTTTTATTTCACAACCTAGAATCCGGTTTCTTTTTTAGAGAAAAAAAAATGCAGTTGCTACAACTATATGATAGATCTACTCATTTATGATAGATGTATTTATTCACATAGTGACTGTTTATTAGTTAGGATCTCGACAATACGAAGCAATAGGTTGGTTATTAGTTAATTTTCTATAATTACTAAGTTTTTTTATTTTTAGTAGGGTTCGGTCAATTTTTTTTTTTTAATTTCCATTTTTGACCCTAAAGAAAAAACTAACGAGTCACACACTAAGCATAGCAATTATATTAAAAGATTTATCAATTTTCATTAAATCTTATAGAAAGAGGTATAATTTCTTATTTTTGGGGGAATTTTTTGAAAAATAAGACTCTTGTCTTTTTTATTCTATTACTGGCCAGAATGAGAAGACAAGGTTAGGTTAGTTATTCTTCTTCTACGAATATCCAAATTTTTACACCTAATACTCCATAGATAGTTCGAATTGGATAGCAGCAATAATCAATTTTAGCGCGAATTGTTTGGAGGGGAAGTCTACCCTTTTTGATGCATTCGGCACGTGCAATTTCTTTCCCTCCTAGACGACCCGCAATTTTTATTTTTACTCCCTTTATATCCGCTTTTTTAGTTAATTCAATGGCTTTTTTCATTGCCTTTCGGAATGAAACTCTATTTTTTAATTGGAAAGCTATATATTCTGCAAGAATGTTGGGTTGTCTATAAGGTTCTTTAACTTTTTCGATAGCAATATTAAGTCTCTGATTTACAGAATTCACTTCCTTTTGGATATCTTTTTCTAATTCTTCGATTGCTCCTTTTTTCTTTAATAAATTGGGAAATCCAATATGGATTATAACGTGAATTGTATCGATTTCTTTTTGAATTTCTATATGTGTAATTACTTCGGAACTTGGGTCTGATTCTATTTTTCTATTTGAGCTTTTTTTCCTATTCTTTTGTATATAGTTCTTGATACAATTCCGTATTTTTTTATCTTCTTGTAGACCTTCAGAATAATTTTTTGGTTGTGCGAACCAAAAGGAATGGTGATTTTGGGTTGTACCAAGTCTGAAACCGAGTGGATTTATTTTTTGTCCCATATTTTTCTATTCTATTTTTTTTTTACTGGGAATCGAAATCTTAGGTTGATCTAAAGGTTATTTAGATTTCTTTACTATATTTAGTACAATTGTTATATGACACATGGTTTTTTTTATAGGATAACCACGTCCTCGAGCCCGAGGTCTGAATTTTTTCATAATAGTACTCCTACTCACTTCGGCTTTTGTTATGAATAAATTTGCTTTGTCGAAATCCCTATAATGAGTAGCATTTGCTGCTGCCGAATAAACCAACTTTAAGATAGGATAAGATGCTCGATAAGGCATGAGGTTCAGTATCATAACGGTTTCCTCGTAGTAACGCCAGCGAATCTCATCAAGAACTCTTTGTGCTTTAAAAACGGACATATGTATGCGTTTTTGTGCTTTGAAAACCCGTTCGAACTTAAGGAGACGATCAGTTGGAACTTTTCTTGCGAGTTTCCGTAGCCCGTTCCTTTTCTTATTTATCCTAGGGGTATACTTTACCAATTTGAAACTTGTCATAAATAAGGTTATTCCCCGCCTACCTTTACTTTATTTGAATCCTATAAATTTTGTTTATTCTGAATCTTTCTATTCTTAATTCAGTTAACGACGAGATTTAGTATCCTTTCTTGCACTTTCATAACTCGTGAAATGCCGAGTAGGCACGAATTCCCCCAATTTGCGACCTACCATAGGATTTGTTATGTAAATAGGTATATGTTCCTTTCCATTATGAATCGCGATTGTATGGCCAACCATTGCGGGTAGAATGCTAGATGCCCGGGACCACGTTACTATTGTTTCTTTCTCCTCCTTCATATTGACCTTTTCGATTTTTGTCAATAAATGACGAGCTACAAAAGGATTCGTTTTTTTTCGTGTCACAGCTGATTACTCCTTTTTTTCGTTTTAAAGAGTGGCATCCTATGTCCACTATCTCGATCGAGGTATGGAGGTCAGAATAAATAGAATAATGATGAGTGGAAAAAAGAGAAAATCCTTTAGCTGGATAAGGGGCGGATGTAGCCAAGTGGATCAAGGCAGTGGATTGTGAATCCACCATGCGCGGGTTCAATTCCCGTCGTTCGCCCATCGCATTATTGCAATGCAATTTTCCATATTCCTAGTTACGTATTTACTTACGGCGACGAAGAATAAAACTATCACTATATTTTTTCCTTTTCCTAGTTCTTCTTCCAAGCGCAGGATAACCCCAAGGGGTTGTGGGTTTTTTTCTACCAATGGGGGCTTTCCCTTCACCGCCCCCATGGGGGTGGTCCACAGGGTTCATAACTACCCCTCTTACTACGGGGCGTTTACCTAGCCAACACTTAGATCCGGCTCTACCCAAACTTTTTTGGTTCACCCCAACATTACCCACTTGTCCGACTGTTGCTAAGCAGTTTTGGGATACCAAACGGACCTCCCCAGATGGTAATCTTAAAGTGGCCAATTTACCCTCTTTTGCAATCAGTTTCGCTACAGCACCTGCTGCTCTAGCTAATTGCCCACCCCTTCCACGTGTGATTTCTATGTTATGTATGGCCGTGCCTAAGGGCATATCGGTTGAAGTAGATTCTTCTTTTTTCTCAAAAAACCCCTTCCCAAACTGTACAAGCTTCTTCCAAAGCATACGGCTTTCTAGATGTATATGACGATCTCTAGACAGATGGATCTTATATGAATCGTATGATGAAGTACCACATGAGTGGATATATAGAAAAGGAATCCAAATCTGCCGAATCGCTCATGTTATGATCTTCTACATCCTAGGTCTCCGCGTTCCGTCATCTGGCTTATGTTCTTCATGTAGCATTCAGATCGAATGACTCTATGAAATTACGTCGATACTTCCACATATTATTGGTAACGTAGGAGACATCCCTATTTTCACCCGGGGGTCTTAATTACCACTGCTTAGCTTTCAATTCGCCTCTGACCATCAAATTAAATGTGAATAACCCGTCCTCCTCTCTTTGAAACAAGGGGCGCTTCCGGTTCTGTGCGTGCTTCAAACAATTTTGTCTTCTCCATATTACCATATCTCTAGAGTCAATAATTTTCTATGAGGAACTACTGAACTCAATCACTTGCTGCCGTTACTCAACAGTTTTCTGTTGAGGTCTATCCCGTAGAGGTAGTCAAATTGGATCAGTGATCGATTTCTAGGTTTCGTCGTAAACCTAATTGGTTACTTCCAATTACGTAAATCAATAGTTCAAACCGCACTCAAAGGTAGGGCATTTCCCATTGATATAGGAACTTTTGTACCAGAAACAATAGTATCTCCAATTATAGCCCCTCTGGGATGTAAAATATATCTCTTCTCACCATCCCCATAGTGTATGAGACAAATGTATGCATTTCGATTAGGGTCGTATTCTATGGTTACGATTCTACCAGATATGTCTTTTTGATTCCGTCGAAAATCGATTTTACGGTATAGGCGCTTATGACCTCCCCCTCTATGCCTTGCGGTAATGATTCCTCTGGCATTACGACCTTTACTACAACGGTGCCGTCCATGGATCAATTTATTTCGTGGATTGGATTTCACTTGCCTGTCTACGGTTCCCTTGCGTGTGCTCGGGATAGGTGTTTTGTATAAATGTTTCGCCGTATTATTAAGTATTCTCCTTTAGTTCTTTTCTCTATCTAGAAGTGGAATAGAATAACCCGGTTGAAGGGTAATGATCATACGTCTGTAATGCATTGTATGTCCCAGAATAGGTCCCATTCTTCTACCCTTTCCGGGTAGTCGATGGCTATTCACAGCTACTACCTTAACACCAAAGAAGAGCTCGACCCAATGCTTTATTTCTGTCTTAGTGAATCCCGATTCGACATTAAAAGTATATTGATTCTTTCCCAATAAACGAAGACTTTTTTCTGTAAATACTGCGTATTTGATTCCATCCATAAATCGACTTTCCCTCCTATGCTCTGAGTTCCAGTATCGATAAGAATTCGAGTTCTTATTGTTCTTATGTTATGGTATGAATATACCATACCA